CTGCTTTTATGTTATTTTGTACTGTACAATTCCTTTGTTTGTGGGATCATTTTCTCACAAGAGGTAATGAAACGAATTATAGAATGGATTTTTACCTATGCCTAGATCGCGGATAAACGGAAATTTTATTGATAAGACCTTTTCGATTGTAGCCAATATATTATTACGAATAATTCCGACAACTGTAGGAGAAAAAGAGGCATTTACCTATTACAGAGATGGTGCGATTTGATTAGTTTTTTATTTACCCCTTTCGGTCTTAGAAGAAAGAAAGACAATTCGGGATAGAAAAAAAAAAAAAAAAAAAAGATTATTGAAAAAATCTACGCTTGTTGAAGGTGAAGTTTATAGATAAAACCATTCCTTCTGTCGTGTATCCCCGATTAATGCAGCCTCAGATGCTTCAATTGTCGATTCTAGTATTGAGCGAAAGGTTACACCTATGGGTTCTGTATTGCAAGTCAACCCTACTACACCAGTACCAATAGGCGGCATAGGGGAAGAGGCGCTACGTCTAGGAATCAGCAACACGAAAACTTTGTTATAAACTGCCCCCTTTCCTTAGCGGGATCGGGACTAAGAAGAATGGTTGGGATAACAAACATCCATCTCGTTCGTACTGTGGATACCCGTATAACCATCGAAGACTGTTGAAGTGATTAATTCCTGTAAATTAAGGGGCGTTGAGAACAAAGAAATTGTTGGAGTTTCCGGTTTTATCTAGTACCAACACGCGTGATATTAAGAAAAAAGCTTTTGCAGGAAGGTTGGCTAGAGATTTCTTGTAAAAACATTAGCCCCACTTAGTTCATAATGAGAATATTTCAATCTTTTTTGATTTCATGGATTATTCTCATAATGCACATAAAGGAGGAGCCGTATGAGATTTTCATCTCATGTACGGTTTTGAAACGGAGAATTCTTTGAATCGAATGACGACCGTAACGGATGTCAGCTCAATCTGAAGGCAATTATGCGGAAGCTTTACAGAATTATTATGAAGCTATGCGACTAGAAATTGATCCTTACGATCGAAGCTATATACTCTATAACATAGGCCTTATCCACACAAGTAACGGAGAACATACAAAAGCTTTAGAATATTATTTTCGGGCACTAGAACGAAATCCGTTCTTACCACAAGCTTTTAATAATATGGCTGTGATCTGTCATTACGTGCGACTATCTCTACTATAGAAAGAAAAAAGTAAAAGAAAAAAAAAAAGAGGGGGGGGTAAAGAGCAAATACACTAATAAATACTAGAAAAAAAAAATAGGCTTTCTACATATGCATCGTGCAAAAACGATTTTTATCAGCTGTAGCAAAGAAAGAAACTTCATAGAAGTCGAAATATGAAGAAATCGATATGCCTAGATAGTTTATTCTATGGATAAAGGATCTAATTGATAGAGGAAGCACCGTAAAGATCAATTCGCGAGGTTTTGGGCCGATGCCGATCCAATAAGAACTGCTTATTTATGTCATGATATGAGATAAAAGTAAGGAATCCACTTATGTAATAAAGTCGATCCCCTAAGGTATTGAGCAGCGGTGTAGCATCAGATCCCAAAGACAGTAAGCCTTTTCTTTCTTAGGAAGAAAGGGCTTTTTCAAAGATTCTATATCAATTTTTATATGAAACCGAGATAGATACCTTTCAGAAAATTCTAACTATAGTGGAAATGCTTCTATGTTATTCTTCTGACGGTGGGAGAAAAGATAAAATGAAAGCAAAGCTGATTATTAATTTAATCAAAAGTCAAGTTTGAAACTCATGCTCATGGAATTAACCTCTTTTGGTTAACCCCCCCAAAAAAAGAATAAAGATAAAGATCGATCTATGAGAAATCTCATTCAATTCGATATACTAGATTCAAAAACCCGGGACACCAAAAGAATTGATTGCCGAGCCGTATGAGGCGGGAAACTCTCAAGTACGGTTCTAAGGAAGGGAATTGAACCACCTATTCCGACCGGGGGGAACAGGCCGTTCGACAGGGAGATTCTGAAATTGCGGAGGCTTGGTTCAATCAAGCTGCCGAGTATTGGAAACAAGCTATTGCGCTTACTCCTGGTAATTATATTCAAGCGCAGAATTGGTTGAAGATCACGGGACGTTTCGAATAAGAAACTCTCTGTTTATTTATTTAGAATTTTATTTCTTTAGAATTTCGATATCTATTTTCGTTTGGTATAATTAAAAATTAATTGTCTGTTAGCCCTATCAGTGGAATAGAAAAGGGATCATTTATCTGGTAAGAAACAATCAAGGAATTTCATTATATCCTTTCTAAGATCGTTCTATTTCGTCTGGGATTTCGTAAGGATAAACGATACAGGGATACGGTAGAAAATGTATTTTTCTCCTATTCTATTCAAATTAATAAAAGAGACCCCTCGCAGGAATGTCTCTTATCCTAGTAATTACTAATGACTGCTTGGAATAAAGTAATATGTTCTATATACGCCATTAAAGTAGCAGCTTCATTTCGGGACTTC